GTTAGCGTAGCTTAATTAAAGCATGACACTGAAGATGTTAAGATAGGCCCTAGAAAGCCTCGTAAACACAAAAGCTTGGTCCTGACTTTACTATCAGCTTTGGTTATATTTATACATGCAAGTATCAGCCTCCCTGTGAGAATGCCCTATATATTCCCCTCCCGGAAAAAAGGAGCAGGCATTAGGCACAACTCAATGTTAGCCCACAACGTCTTGCTTAGCCACACCCCCAAGGGAACTCAGCAGTAATAAACATTAAGCAATAAGTGAAAGCTTGACTTAGTTAAAACCAAGAGGGCCGGTAAAACTCGTGCCAGCCACCGCGGTTATACGAGGGGCCCAAGTTGATAAACGCCGGCGTAAAATGTGGTTAACATACTATTGCACTAAAGCCAAACATCTTCAAAGATGTTATACCCATATGAAGACAGGAAGCACTTCCACGAAAGTGGCTTTAAATAATGTTATCCACGAAAGCTAGGAGACAAACTGGGATTAGATACCCCACTATGCCTAGCCTTAAACACAAGTGAACACTTACACCTTTCGCTTGCCAGGGAACTACGAGCCCCAGCTTAAAACCCAAAGGACTTGGCGGTGCTTTAGACCCCCCTAGAGGAGCCTGTTCTAGAACCGATAATCCCCGTTAAACCTCACCTTCTCTTGTTTATCCCGCCTATATACCGCCGTCGTCAGCTTACCCTATGAAGGTTAATTAGTGAGCTTAATTGGTACAACCTAAAACGTCAGGTCGAGGTGTAGCGTACGAGAAGGGAAGAAATGGGCTACATTCACTGAATTAGTGCATACGAACAATGGCCTGAAAAGACCATTTAAAGGAGGATTTAGCAGTAAGAAGAGAATAGAGTGCTCTCCTGAAATTGGCCCTGAAGCGCGCACACACCGCCCGTCACTCTCCCCACACATAGACTAATTGTAAATAAAACCCAACTTCAAAAAAGGGGAGGCAAGTCGTAACATGGTAAGTGTACCGGAAGGTGCACTTGGAAAAACCAGAGTGTAGCTAAAATAGTATAGCATCTCCCTTACACCGAGAAGATACCCGTGCAAATCGAGTCACACTGAACCCTCTTAACAGCTAGCTCATAACCAAATTCAACAAACAACATTAATAAACCCCCATAAACTATAGTATACATAAACAAACCATTTTTCCTCCCTAGTATGGGCGACAGAAAAGGACCACAACGCAACAGAGAAAGTACCGCAAGGGAAAGCTGAAAGAGAAGTGAAACAAATTAGTAAAGACACAAAAAGTAGAGACTTTACCTCGTACCTTTTGCATCATGACTTAGCTAGTAATTTTCGAGCAAAATGCCTTTTAGTTCGAAACCCCGAAACTAAGCGAGCTACTCCAAGACAGCCTATTTTAGGGCGAATCCGTCTCTGTAGCAAAAGAGTGGAAAGATCTTTGAGTAGAGGTGACAAACCTACCGAGCATAGTTATAGCTGGTTGCCTACAAAAAGAATAGAAGTTCAACCTTTAATCTTCTTACTTCAGAGCTGCATATGCTCGTCAGTGACAAAAAGAAAATTAAAGAGCTATTCAAGGGGGGAACAGCCCCCTTGAAAAAAGACACAACTTTATTAAGTAGACTAAAGATTAAAGTAAATAAGGAAGATCATACCTAGGTGGGCCTAAAAGCAGCCATCCTCACAGAAAGCGTTAAAGCTCAAGTATTTTTTATCCCTAATCCCAATAACATGTTCTTAAGTCCCTTAAATGATAGTAGGCCTTTCCATGCAAACATGGAAGCGACACTGCTAAGATGAGTAATAAGAGGACTGCTCCTCTCCCTAACACCTGCTTAAATCAGAATGGACCCCCCACTGAAAATTAACGCCCCCAATCAGTAGAGGGTCTTGTGAAAACTCAACATAACCTAGAAAATCACTCAACTAACCAGCGTTAACCCTACACAGGTGTGTTTAAGGAAAGACTAAAAGAGAAAGAAGGAACTCGGCAAACAATGGCCTCGCCTGTTTACCAAAAACATCGCCTCTTGCAACAAATGTATAAGAGGTCCCGCCTGCCCTGTGACTAACTAGTTTAACGGCCGCGGTATTTTGACCGTGCGAAGGTAGCGTAATCACTTGTCTTTTAAATGGAGACCTGTATGAATGGCATAACGAGGGCTAAACTGTCTCCTTTTTCCAGTCAATGAAATTAATCTTCCCGTGCAGAAGCGGGAATAAAAACATAAGACGAGAAGACCCTATGGAGCTTAAGACATAAGACAGACCACGTAAAACACCTGCCTGAACAGAATATAACTAAATGGAAACTGTCCTTTTTGTCTTTGGTTGGGGCGACCGTGGGGAAACAAAAATCCCCCATGTGGAATGGGCTTCACCCCCAAAGCCAGAGCCACAGCTCTAGCTAGCAGAACATCTGACCAACAAGATCCGGCAAAGCCGATCAACGGACCGAGTTACCCTAGGGATAACAGCGCAATCCCCTTTTAGAGCCCTTATCGACAAGGGGGTTTACGACCTCGATGTTGGATCAGGACATCCTAATGGTGCAGCTGCTATTAAGGGTTCGTTTGTTCAACGATTAAAGTCCTACGTGATCTGAGTTCAGACCGGAGAAATCCAGGTCAGTTTCTATCTATGAATGTTTTTTTCTAGTACGAAAGGACCGAGAAAAAGGGGCCCATGCTGCAAGTAAGCCTCTACCTTACCTAAGGAAGACAACTAAAATAGGTAAAAGGACATAAGCATTAAGAACCCAAGAAAAGGACAAGTTAAGGTGGCAGAGCCCGGATTAATGCAAAAGGCCTAAGCCCTTTAAACAGGGGTTCAAGTCCTCTCCCTAACTTATGATTCACACGCTTTTAACCCATATTATTAACCCCCTTGCATTTATTGTACCCGTCCTTCTAGCTGTAGCATTCCTTACCTTACTTGAACGGAAGGTTCTAGGCTACATGCAATTGCGTAAGGGCCCGAATGTTGTAGGACCCTATGGACTACTCCAACCAATTGCTGATGGTGTAAAACTTTTTATTAAGGAACCAGTACGCCCTTCTACTTCATCCCCTGTACTATTCTTAATTGCCCCAATATTAGCACTTACCCTTGCCCTTACTCTATGGGCCCCCATTCCTTTTCCACATCCTGTTATTGATCTTAATTTGAGTATTCTTTTTATCTTAGCATTATCTAGTCTTGCAGTTTATTCAATTTTGGGCTCCGGATGAGCCTCTAATTCTAAATATGCCCTTATTGGAGCATTACGAGCAGTTGCACAAACAATTTCTTATGAAGTTAGCTTGGGCCTAATTTTATTAAGCACTATTATTTTTACAGGAGGCTTTACATTACAAGCCTTTAGTATTGCCCAAGAGGCCATTTGACTTTTGTTACCAGCATGACCTCTTGCAGCAATATGATATATCTCTACATTAGCAGAGACAAACCGAGCACCTTTTGATTTAACAGAAGGAGAGTCTGAGTTGGTTTCAGGCTTTAACGTAGAATATGCAGGAGGCCCTTTTGCACTTTTTTTCCTTGCAGAGTATGCAAATATTTTATTAATAAATACCCTTTCTGCCACCCTATTTTTGGGAGCCCATCACATCCCCCATCTACCAGAAATTACATCAATTAATATTATGATTAAGGCAGCTCTTTTATCAGTACTTTTTCTGTGGGTTCGCGCCTCCTACCCCCGATTTCGATATGATCAACTTATACATCTCATTTGAAAGAACTTTCTTCCATTAACCCTTGCCTTAGTTATTTGACATTTTTCGCTTCCTTTAGCACTTGCAGGCCTTCCCCCCCAATTGTAACTACGGAGTCGTGCCTGAGCTCAAAGGGCCACTTTGATAGAGTGAATAATGAGGGTTAGAATCCCTCCGCCTCCTTTAGAAAGAAGGGACTTGAACCCTACCTGAAGAGATCAAAACTCTTAGTGCTTCCACTACACCACTTCCTAGTAAAGTCAGCTAAAAAAGCTTTTGGGCCCATACCCCAAACATGTTGGTTAAACCCCTTCCTTTGCTAATGAACCCTTACATCTTAATATTACTTTTTTTTGCTTTGGCACTAGGAACTACCATCACTGCCACTAGTTCCCACTGGCTCGTCGCATGAATGGGCCTGGAAGTTAATACTCTTGCTATTATTCCCCTAATGGCTCAACACCATCACCCCCGGGCAATTGAAGCTACTACTAAATATTTTCTTACACAAGCAACCGCTGCAGCTACTATCTTGTTTGCAGGTATCACAAATGCATGACTAACAGGCCAGTGGGACCTACAACTGATAACGCACCCTATTCCAACCACCATGCTCATTTTGGCACTCTCCCTCAAACTTGGCTTAGCCCCTTTACACACCTGGCTTCCAGAAGTACTTCAAGGCCTGGACTTGTTTACAGGCATGATCCTATCGACCTGGCAGAAATTAGCTCCTTTTACCCTTCTGCTTCAAATTCCCACTGCTAACCAAGAACTGATTGTTTTACTAGGTATTACATCTACCCTTGTTGGGGGCTGAGGAGGCCTAAATCAAACACAAATGCGCAAAATCCTTGCTTACTCATCAATTGCTCATCTTGGATGAATGCTCATTATCTTGCAATTTGCCCCCTCACTGACACTACTAGCCCTAACTACTTATCTTATCATGACTTCTTCAGTGTTTCTTACCCTTAACTTTAATAATGCCACCAACATGAATTCTCTGGCAACAACCTGAGCAAAGGCACCTTTACTAGCTGCCCTTACTCCACTACTTTTGCTCTCCCTAGGGGGACTCCCCCCCATGACAGGGTTTATACCCAAGTGGCTTATTCTTCAGGAACTCACTAAGCAAGGCCTACCCCTGACCGCCACACTTGCAGCCTTGACTGCTCTTTTAAGCTTATATTTTTACCTTCGAATATCGTATGCAGTTTCGTTGACTATTGCCCCTAACAATTTGCCAGCCCTTACCCCGTGGCGCTTTAGTTCCTACTCTTTCTCATTTACATTGGCTTTAACCATGGTTCCTGCTCTTATACTACTCCCTTTAACTCCAACGGCAGTAGCTCTTCTTAATATTTAAGGGGCTTAGGATAATACCTAAACCAAGAGCCTTCAAAGCTTTAAATGAAAGTGAGAATCTTTCAGCCTCTGATTAAGACTTGCGGGACACTAGCCCACATCTTCTGCATGCAAAACAGACACTTTAATTAAGCTAAAGCCTTACTAGGCGGGAAGGCCTCGATCCTACAAACACTTAGTTAACAGCTAAGGGCTCTAACCAGCGAGCATCCGCCTACCTTTCCCCCGCCAGCCGGGCTAAATGGCGGGGGAAAGCCCCGGCAGACGTCAATCTGCTACTTAAGATTTGCAATCCTACATGTGAACACCTCAGGGCTTGGTAAAAAGAGGACTTGAACCTCTGTATTTGGGGCTACAACCCACCACTTAAACACTCAGCCATTTTACCTGTGGCAATTACACGTTGATTTTTTTCGACTAACCATAAAGACATTGGCACCCTTTATCTAGTATTTGGTGCCTGAGCTGGAATAGTTGGTACAGCTCTTAGCTTGTTAATTCGAGCAGAGCTTAGCCAACCAGGAGCCTTATTAGGAGATGACCAAATTTATAATGTCATTGTAACGGCTCATGCCTTTGTAATGATTTTCTTTATAGTAATACCAATTATGATTGGAGGCTTTGGGAATTGACTAATCCCCTTAATAATTGGTGCTCCTGACATAGCTTTCCCTCGTATAAACAACATAAGTTTTTGATTACTTCCTCCTTCTTTTCTTCTTCTCTTAGCCTCATCTGGGGTTGAGGCTGGGGCGGGAACCGGATGAACCGTTTACCCTCCCCTTGCAGGAAACCTTGCTCACGCCGGAGCTTCTGTTGATCTTACAATTTTCTCTTTACACCTTGCAGGAATTTCTTCTATTTTAGGAGCCATTAATTTTATTACAACAATCCTAAACATAAAACCTCCTGCAATTTCTCAGTACCAGACACCGCTCTTTGTTTGAGCCGTACTAATTACTGCTGTTCTTTTACTTCTATCCTTACCAGTGTTAGCAGCAGGCATTACAATACTTTTAACAGACCGAAATTTAAACACAACCTTTTTTGACCCTGCTGGGGGAGGAGACCCTATTTTATACCAACACTTGTTTTGATTTTTTGGTCACCCAGAAGTCTACATTTTAATTTTACCAGGCTTTGGTATAATTTCCCATATTGTAGCCTATTATGCTGGTAAGAAAGAACCATTTGGTTATATAGGAATAGTGTGAGCCATGATGGCCATTGGACTTTTAGGCTTCATTGTGTGAGCTCACCACATGTTTACAGTAGGCATAGATGTGGACACTCGAGCCTATTTTACTTCTGCTACAATAATCATTGCTATTCCCACAGGAGTAAAAGTGTTTAGCTGACTTGCTACTTTACATGGGGGAGCAATTAAATGAGAAACCCCCCTTCTCTGGTCTTTAGGTTTTATTTTTCTTTTTACAGTAGGAGGTTTAACCGGTATTGTATTAGCCAACTCATCTTTAGATATTACATTACATGATACATACTATGTAGTAGCCCATTTTCATTATGTGCTTTCTATAGGAGCTGTCTTTGCCATTATGGCAGGATTCGTACACTGATTTCCCCTACTTACAGGTTATACTTTACACAGCACCTGATCCAAAATTCATTTTGGAGTTATGTTTGTAGGAGTAAACTTGACTTTTTTCCCCCAACATTTTTTAGGACTAGCTGGAATACCACGACGATATTCAGACTACCCCGATGCCTACACCCTTTGAAACACAGTTTCTTCCCTTGGATCTCTAATTTCCCTCACAGCCGTAATTATGTTTCTTTTTATTCTTTGAGAAGCATTTGCTGCCAAACGAGTTGTTTCATCCGTAGAGCTTACTGCAACAAACATTGAATGACTACACGGCTGCCCTCCCCCCTATCACACATTTGAGGAACCTGCTTTTGTCCAAGTTCAAGCAGCTCACTAACGAGAAAGGAGGGAATTGAACCCCCATAGTCTGGTTTCAAGCCAAATACATAACCATTCTGTCACTTTCTTAATAAGATACTAGTAAAAAAGACATTACACTGCTTTGTCAAGGCAAAATCGTAGGTTAAAGTCCTGCGTATCTTATTAATGGCCTACCCCTCACAACTAGGATTCCAAGATGCAGCATCACCTGTTATAGAAGAGCTCCTTCATTTTCATGATCATGCCCTTATAATTGTTTTTCTTATTAGCACGCTTGTACTTTACATTATTGTAGCTATGGTCTCAACCAAATTAACAAATATGTACCTCCTTGACTCACAAGAAATTGAAATTATTTGAACAATTCTCCCAGCAATTATTCTTATTTTAATTGCACTTCCTTCCCTACGCATTTTATACCTAATAGACGAAATTAATAACCCGCATTTAACAGTAAAAGCTATTGGACACCAATGATACTGAAGTTATGAATATACTGATTATCAAGAAATTGCATTTGACTCCTATATAGTACCAACACAAGACCTAGCCCCCGGACAGTTTCGCCTTTTAGAAGTAGACCATCGAATGGTTGTACCAACAGAAGCTCCAGTACGAGTCCTAGTTACTGCAGAAGATGTCTTACACTCATGAGCTGTGCCTGCCCTAGGTGTCAAAATGGATGCTGTACCAGGGCGTCTAAACCAAACGGCCTTTATTGCCTCCCGCCCTGGTGTCTTTTATGGACAATGCTCTGAAATTTGTGGAGCTAATCATAGCTTTATGCCCATTGTAGTGGAGGCTGTCCCTCTTAAATATTTTCAAGACTGATCCACACTAATACTTGAAGACGCCTCACTAGGAAGCTAAAATGGATTATAGCATCAGCCTTTTAAGCTGAAAGTTGGTGATTTCCAACCACCCCTAATGATATGCCCCAATTAGACCCCTCCCCGTGGTTTGCCATTCTTGTCTTTTCATGACTTGTCTTCCTTGTAATCGTTGTACCAAAAACATTAAAACATAATTTTCCAAATGAACCCTCAATTCAAAATACACAAACCCCTGAAACTAAATCCTGATCTTGACCATGGTAACTAGCTTTTTTGATCAATTTATAAGCCCTGTTTTTCTTGGCATCCCTCTTGCCATACTTGCTTTTGTTTTACCCTGACTTTTTTTCCCTTCTCCAGCCCCTCGATGACTAAATAACCGCCTTCTCACACTACAAAGCTGGTTTATTAACCGCTTTACATCCCAATTACTAGCCCCTATAAAAGCAGGAGGCCACAAGTGAGCTTTAATTCTAACATCCATAATGATTTTTCTAATCACTTTGAATATGCTAGGACTTTTACCATATACTTATACCCCCACAACGCAACTTTCTCTAAATCTAGGGCTTGCTGTTCCGCTATGGCTTGCAACTGTATTAATTGGACTACGAAACCAACCTACTGCCGCCCTAGGACACCTTCTCCCTGAAGGCACCCCAACCCCTCTTATTCCCATTCTTATTATTATTGAAACAATTAGTCTTTTTATTCGGCCCCTTGCTCTAGGAGTACGATTAACAGCCAATCTTACAGCAGGCCACCTATTGATACAACTTATTGCAATAGCTGCTTTTGTTCTTCTCAGCATTTTGCCAGCAGTCGCAGGAATTACAGTTGTTGTCCTTCTTTTACTTACAACTTTGGAAGTAGCAGTTGCTATAATTCAAGCATATGTCTTTGTACTCTTAATGAGCCTTTATCTTCAGGAAAACGTCTAATGGCCCACCAAGCACATGCATACCACATAGTAGACCCCAGCCCATGACCCCTAACAGGAGCCATTGCCGCACTTTTAATGACCTCTGGCCTTGCTGTTTGATTTCATTATAATACAATAACCCTTATTGGACTAGGAACCATCCTACTTTTATTAACTATATATCAATGATGACGAGATATTGTACGAGAGGGCACATATCAAGGTCACCATACGCCCCCTGTACAAAAGGGCCTCCGTTATGGTATAATTCTTTTTATTACCTCAGAAGTTTTCTTTTTCCTCGGCTTCTTCTGGGCTTTTTTCCACGCAAGCTTAGCCCCTACCCCCGAAATTGGCGGGTGCTGACCCCCTACAGGTATTACTGCTCTTGACCCCTTTAGTGTCCCTCTTCTTAATACGGCTGTTCTTTTAGCTTCTGGTGTTACTGTTACATGAGCTCACCACAGCATCATGGAGGGTGAACGAAACCAAACAATCCAGAGTTTAGCCTTAACAATTCTTCTTGGGGGCTATTTTACGTTTCTTCAAGCTATAGAATATTATGAAGCCCCCTTTACAATTGCTGATGGAGTATATGGCTCAACATTTTTCGTTGCCACTGGCTTCCACGGACTCCATGTAATTATTGGGACTACTTTCCTTGCTGTCTGTCTTCTACGCCAAATTAATTATCATTTTACAACCGAGCACCACTTTGGATTTGAAGCAGCAGCATGATACTGACACTTTGTAGACGTAGTATGACTTTTCCTCTATATTTCTATTTACTGATGAGGGTCTTATCTTTCTAGTATAAACAATATAAGTGACTTCCAATCACCCGATCTTGGTTAGAATCCAAGGAAAGATAATGAATCTAGTTACTACCATTATACTTATTGCCATTGCACTTTCAACAATTTTGGCCCTCATTTCTTTCTGACTCCCCCTTATTTTACCAGACCAAGAGAAGGTCTCACCCTATGAATGTGGATTTGACCCCCTTGGCTCAGCCCGCCTGCCCTTTTCAATACGATTTTTTTTAGTTGCTATTCTTTTTCTTTTATTTGACCTCGAAATTGCTTTACTTCTTCCTCTACCCTGAGGGGACCAACTCCCCTACCCCCTTGCTTCTTTTTTTTGAGCCACTTTTTTGCTTCTGTTATTGACAGTGGGCCTAGTATATGAATGAATCCAAGGGGGACTTGAATGAGCTGAGTAGGTGTTTATTTTAAGTAAAATATTTGATTTCGGCTCAAAAGCTCGTGGTTAAAGTCCACAAACATCTAATGACCTCTACCCATTTTACTTTTTCAGCAGCTTTTATGCTAGGACTTGCAGGACTAGCATTTCATCGAACCCACCTTTTATCTGCCTTATTATGCTTGGAAGGCATTATACTTTCCCTCTTTCTTGCACTTTCTTTATGAACCCTTGAACTAAATACAACAAACTTTTCAGCTTCCCCTATACTTCTTCTTGCTTTTTCTGCCTGTGAAGCAAGTGCAGGCCTTGCTCTACTAGTTGCTACAGCTCGAACACATGGGACAGATCGCCTCCAAAACTTCAACCTCTTGCAATGCTAAAAATTCTTATCCCAACAATTATGCTCATCCCAACCGCATGACTTACCACCCCCAAAATGTTATGGACTGCAGCCCTAACCCATAGCCTTATTGTAGCCATTTTTAGTTTATCTTGGCTTAGTAATACAGGTGAAACAGGGTGAACTTCAATAAACACATTTTTAGCCTTGGACCCTCTCTCCACCCCCCTTTTAGTTTTGACTTGCTGACTCTTACCACTTATAATTCTTGCAAGCCAAAATCATACCTCCACAGAACCTATTGGTCGGCAACGAATGTTCTTAACCCTTTTAATTGTTCTCCAAATTTTTTTAATTATAGCTTTTTCAGCAACAGAAGTTCTACTGTTTTATGTTATGTTTGAAGCCACCCTTGTTCCAACCCTCATCCTTATTACTCGATGGGGTAATCAAGCAGAACGCCTTAGTGCCGGCACCTACTTTTTATTTTATACACTAGCAGGTTCTCTTCCTCTATTGGTAGCCCTCTTAATTTTACAAAATACGACTGGCACTTTATCATTATTAACTCTCCCCTACACTACTACTTTTCCATTAGTTACAGTTGCTGACAAACTATGGTGGGCTGCTTGCTTACTAGCCTTTCTAGTCAAAATGCCACTTTATGGAATACATCTGTGATTGCCAAAAGCACATGTTGAAGCCCCTGTTGCAGGCTCCATGGTTCTTGCTGCCGTACTTCTAAAGCTAGGGGGCTATGGTATAATGCGAATAATAATTATGCTAGAGCCTTTAACTAAGACCTTGAGCTACCCATTTATTATTCTTGCTTTATGAGGAGTTCTTATAACAGGCTCAATCTGCTTACGACAGACGGACTTAAAATCTCTTATTGCCTATTCCTCTGTTGGTCACATAGGCCTAGTAGTAGGGGGCATTTTGATTCAAACCCCTTGAGGATTTACAGGGGCTCTTATTCTTATAATTGCACATGGATTGACCTCTTCCGCTCTTTTTTGCTTAGCTAACACAAACTATGAACGAACCCACACTCGCACAATAGTCCTTGCACGAGGAATACAAATGGTTCTTCCTCTTATGGCTTCATGATGATTTATTGCAACATTAGCAAACCTTGCTCTACCCCCCCTTCCTAACCTAATGGGAGAACTAATAATTGTTTCCTCTCTTTTCAACTGATCATGGACTACAATTGTATTAACAGGCATTGGTATACTAATTACCGCCGCCTATTCTTTATACATATTCTTGATAACACAACGTGGCCCAACCCCTCAACATATTATTGCTCTTGACCCTACCTACACTCGAGAACACCTTTTACTAGTAATACACCTTTTACCTCTAGTATTACTTATCATGAACCCTGGTCTAATTTGAGGCTGGACTGCTTGTAGATATAGTTTAAAAAAAACATTAGATTGTGATTCTAAAAAAAGGGGTTAAAACCCTCTTGTCCACCGAGAAAGGCTTGCAGCAACAAAGATTGCTAATCCTTGTACCCTCGGTTGAATTCCGGAGCTTTCTTACCCGCTTTTGAAGGATAATAGCTCATCCACTGGTCTTAGGAACCAGAAACTCTTGGTGCAAATCCAAGCAAAAGCTATGCACCCTACCACCTCTATAATAACAACTGCTCTTATGCTTGTTCTTTTCTTACTTGCTTACCCTGTATTGACAACTTTTTCCTATACACCCAAGCTCCCAATCTGAGCCTTAGTACAAGTTAAAACAGCTATTAAACTAGCCTTTCTTGTAAGCCTTTTCCCATTATTTATTTTCCTTACAGAAGGGACAGAAACTGTTATTACCAACTGAAACTGAATAAATACCTCAATGTTTGACGTAAACATTAGCTTTAAATTTGACTTTTATTCAGTGATTTTCGTTCCTATTGCTTTGTATGTCTCTTGGTCCATCTTGGAATTTGCCTCATGATATATACACGCAGATCCAAATATGAACCGCTTTTTTAAGTACCTATTAATTTTCTTGATTGCTATGATTATCCTTGTTACCTCAAACAACATATTTCAGATTTTTATTGGATGAGAAGGAGTTGGGATCATGTCTTTCTTACTTATTGGCTGATGATATGGACGTACTGATGCCAATACAGCAGCCCTCCAGGCCGTAATCTACAACCGAATTGGGGACATTGGATTAGTCTTTGCCATGGCTTGAATAGCCACAAATATAAACTCCTGGGAAATACAACAAATCTTCACCACAGCAAAAGGCCTAGACCTTACATTACCTCTTCTTGGACTGGTCCTTGCTGCTACCGGTAAATCTGCCCAATTTGGTCTTCATCCTTGGTTGCCCTCTGCTATGGAGGGTCCTACACCGGTCTCTGCCCTACTGCACTCAAGCACCATGGTCGTTGCAGGTATTTTTTTACTAGTACGAATGAGTCCTCTCATAGAAAACAACCCACTTGTTCTTTCAACTTGCTTATGCCTAGGAGCTCTAACTACACTATTTACAGCAACCTGTGCTTTAACCCAAAATGACATCAAGAAAATTGTAGCTTTTTCAACCTCGAGTCAGCTTGGTTTAATAATAGTTACAGTAGGACTTAATCAGCCACAACTAGCTTTTCTACACATTTGTACACATGCATTTTTTAAAGCAATACTTTTTCTTTGTTCCGGCTCCATTATCCACAGCCTGAATGACGAACAAGATATCCGAAAAATGGGAGGCATACACCATTTAACCCCCTTTACATCATCTTGTTTAACAATTGGAAGCCTTGCTCTAACAGGAACCCCTTTCTTGGCCGGGTTTTTTTCCAAAGACGCCATCATTGAAGCCCTAAATGTATCCCACATTAATGCCTGAGCCCTAACACTAACCCTCCTTGCCACTTCTTTCACTGCTATTTATAGCTTGCGTGTAGTATTTTTTGTTTCTATGGGCCACCCTCGATTTAACGCTTTTTCCCCCATCAATGAAAACAACAAAGCAGTCGTCAACCCAATTAAACGTCTTGCATGAGGAAGCATTGTAGCAGGTTTAATCATTACATCTAACATTGTTCTTCCAACCACCCCCGTTATGACAATACACCCCCTTCTTAAGTTAGCTGCTCTTTTTGTCACGATTATTGGCCTTTTAATCGCCTTTGAACTTGCCAATCTTACAAGCAAACAATTTAAATTAACCCCTAATTTAGTAACACACCACTTTTCAAATATGCTAGGGTTTTATCCTACACTTATACATCGCATTCCTCCCCAGTTTAATCTTTTTCTCGGACAATACATTGCCGCACAGATAATTGATCAAACCTGACTTGATAAAGTAGGACCCAAAACTGTATATACAACAAATCTTCCTTTAATTACAAACACAAGCAATGCTCAACAAGGCATGGTTAAAACCTTCCTTTCCTTTTTTTTCCTTACTTTTGTACTAGCATTGCTCTTGATTAATTAGACTGCCCGAAGGGTTCCACGACTCAAACCTCGACATACTTCTAGAACCACAAATAAAGTTAGCAAGAGAACGCCCCCACTTAGTACCAACAACCCTCCCCCAAAGGAGTACAATAGTGCAACCCCTCCCATATCTCCACGAACAGAACAGAACTCTCCCTCTTCATCTATCGTGAACCACAGCCCTTCGGACCAACCGCTAGATAAATACCCAACCCCTCCCAAAACTAGCGCCAAGTAACCCCCCGCAGTAATTAAAACAGAACGACTCCCAAGTGTTTCAGGATGAGGCTCAGCAGCTAAAGCTGCAGAGTAAGCAAAAACTACTAGCATACCTCCTAAATAAATTAAGAATAAAACAAGAGACAGAAAAGGAGCCCCATGCCCCATTAAAACGCCACATCCCATCCCTGACACAACAACAAGACCCAAAGCCCCAAAATAGGGGGAAGGGTTAGAGGCTACCACAATTAAACCAAGGACAAGCCCAACCATAGAAATGCACATCACATAAGACATTATTTCTGCCAGGATTCTAACCAGGACCAATGACTTGAAAAACCATCGTTGTAATTCAACTACAGAAAACCTTAATGACCAGCCTACGAAAAACCCACCCGCTGCTAAAAATTGCAAACCATGCACTAGTTGATCTCCCTGCCCCCTCTAATATCTCTGCCTGATGAAATTTTGGCTCCCTACTAGGCCTTTGCCTAATTGCTCAAATCGTAACAGGACTTTTTCTTGCAATACACTATACCTCTGACATTGCCACAGCATTCTCCTCCGTAGCCCACATCTGTCGAGATGTCAACTTTGGGTGACTTATCCGAAACATACACGCCAATGGTGCTTCTTTTTTCTTTATCTGTATTTATATACACATTGGACGAGGCCTATACTACGGATCTTACCTTTATAAGGAAACTTGAACAATTGGTGTAGTACTACTACTGCTAGTAATGATAACTGCATTTGTAGGGTATGTACTCCCTTGAGGACAAATGTCTTTCTGAGGAGCCACAGTTATTACAAACCTTCTTTCTGCTGTACCCTACGTTGGAGGCACTTTAGTACAATGAATTTGAGGAGGCTTTTCTGTAGATAATGCTACCCTTACTCGGTTTTTTGCATTCCATTTTCTTCTTCCTTTTGTTATTCTTGCTGCCACCCTATTACACCTTTTATTTTTACATGAGACGGGCTCGAATAACCCCGCGGGCCTCAACTCTGATGCTGACAAAATCCCCTTTCATCCCTATTTTTCTTACAAGGACCTGCTTGGCTTTGCCCTCATACTACTAGGACTTACTTCTCTTGCTCTTTTTTCCCCAAACTACCTTGGGGACCCAGACAATTTCATTCCTGCAAACCCACTTGTTACCCCACCCCACATTAAACCAGAGTGGTACTTCTTGTTTGCCTATGCCATCTTACGCTCAATTCCAAATAAGCTAGGAGGAGTACTAGCTCTTCTTGCCTCCATCTTGGTACTACTATTGGTTCCACTATTACACACCTCTAAACAACGAAGTCTAACATTCCGTCCCATTTCTCAATTTTTATTTTGGGCCCTTGTAGCAGATGTGCTTATCCTTACATGAATTGGAGGAATACCAGTAGAACACCCCTACATTATCATTGGACAAGTTGCCTCTTTTATCTATTTCTCAATCTTTCTCGGCTTCTTCCCCATGGCGGGATGACTTGAGAACAAGCTTCTTAAAATAGCATGCATTAGTAGCTCAGCGCCAGAGCGCCGGTCTTGTAAACCGGCCGCCGGAGGTTAAAATCCTCCCTATTGCTTCAAAGAAGAGAGATTTTAACTCTCACCCCTAGCTCCCAAAGCTAGCATTCTAAGTTTAACTATTCTTTGTAAAGACATATATGTATTTACACCATACATATATATTAACCATATATAATAATGTATTAGGACATACTATGTAATATAACCATTAATAGATATGCCCCATTCATACATCAGCATCAATCGAAGAGATACTAAGTGCATTAATAAAAGAGTAACACAATATTACATTAAACAATATTCCCCAGTTATATTATACAAAATAAGTTTAACAACATAACTTATTGAAAGCTAGCATATAAGCATAGTACTAGTATATATTTATTGTACATATATGGAGAGGGATGACATTACTTTTAAGCTACGTAAGGTCGTTTAATGATGATGAGGGACAACTGATCGTGGGGGTTTCACACAGTGAACTATTCCTGGCATTTGGCTCTACATCTCAAGTCCAATACTTGCTCTACTTCCTCACACTTTCACTGGCCCTGACATTGGTTATTGGTGGAGTACATACTCCGCTGTGATTCCACATGCCGGGCGTTCATTCTAATGGGCATGGTTATTTTTATTTTTTTTTCCCTTCATTAGCATTTCACAGTGCAGCGCGAAGGTTAACAGACAAGGTTGTACATTTTCTTGCTTATAATGGAAAAAATTCATGCATTAAAATTTAAACAGAAGAATTGCATAACTGATTCCATGAGCATAAATAACTAGTGATTACTCCTAAGATATCTAAGATTACCCCCTTTCGTTTTTGGGTAAAACCCCCCTACCCCCTAAACTCGTAAGCTGTTATTTATCCTGAAAACCCCCCGGAAACAGGAAAGCCTCGAGCTAGGTGTTTGAGCCTCCAAAACGCATCTATTTACATTATTAAAATAATGCTGTTTT